TCTTTCTTGACCTAACTAAAAAGATGCGCATTTCTAATATATATATGAAAAATACAAAATAGAACTTCTAAAGCAAAAGAAAATAGAAATTATTCTAAAGCAAAAGAAAATAGAAATTACTAGTCTTAGAATATAGTTGAACCAAAACACCTATTTTTTTGAGTGATCATGTGATAACTTTTTGTTCTCATTCATTCAAGATATTTAAGATATTATATGAGTGAACTCATTACGGAATCTAATTAGTTAAAATGAAAGTAAAAGTTTTATAAGATTAATGTTCGCTTTAAAATATATAGATTCGATCCAATAAAACAAATAAATAGGAATAATTTTCTAATTTGATTCCATAATGATTGGAAAAGAGTTAGTTTTATTTTAAAACGAAATTACACTACCCAGTTCTTATTATTCGTTTATAAGTTGAATTGAAAAATGATTCAAGAATGCATTTGCTGATTGCAAACGCGGTATGGGTAGATGTTACAGATGATGAATCAATTTTTTTATATAGTTGTGACTTTATCCTTGTTAGTGCTGTCTATAATGATAGATGACTCAAAAACTTTCAATTGGTTTTTTTCTCCTATTTTGCAAAAAAGGAAACTCAGGTAAGTGCTTTTTTATAAACATATGTATAAAAAGACCATATTTCATTTAGCTCCTTGATGCCTACCATAACTAGTTATTTCGGTTTTCTACTAACGGCTTTAACTATAACCTCAGCTCTATTTATTGGTCTGAGCAAGATACGACTTATTTGAAATTAATTGCACAAAATCTTTCTGCGAACTTCTGTGTATTTTTACCCCGTTAATTGCCAATTCTTGGTCATTGAGATTCATGGTAATTCGGATTAATATTTAGGTATAGATATTACCTCTTTTTTCTCCTTTCAAACAAATTGAAATGATTGAAGTTTTTCTTTTTGGAATTGTGTTAGGTCTAATTCCTATTACTTTGGCTGGATTATTTGTAACTGCCTATTTACAATACAGGCGTGGCGATCAGTTAGACCTTTGATTAATTAACATCTCTTTTTTTGATTGACCTCCTCCTTTCTTTAATATCCAGGAGGTCAAATAAAGATTGCTGTTCCAGTTAGTGTTTCAGTCAAATTCCATCGAAGAAGATACAAATCACGCTCTGTAGGATTTGAACCTACGACATCGGGTTTTGGAGACCCACGTTCTACCGAACTGAACTAAGAGCGCTTTCTTCTCATAAAAGAAAAGACTGTAAAGAAAAGGATTGGCCCCAATACATCTTGTATGCATACACATATAGTATCATCATAAGAATAAAAGATTCTATATGATATGTCCAACGTGAATTGATCTCAAAAAATCCCTCGTTACTGCTCAAAGGAGCAGTAATAGGTAGGGATGACAGGATTTGAACCCGTGACATTTTGTACCCAAAACAAACGCGCTACCAAGCTGCGCTACATCCCTTCCATTGGTCTACAGTGTCATTGTAGAGAATTCCTGTCTTGTTTTCCACATTGTTATTGCCTCTATTAAAATCTAGAATTTTTATGTCCATTTCGCCTTTTTGGTCTCATTTAACATATAATAATAGTAAAATACTTCTGGAACCCCTAGGAAAAATAAACGAGTCTTTTTGGGGAATAGTGGGGAAGAAAAGGACGTTTTTTCTGTATTTAACAAAAAGTAAATCTTATTTACTGGATGATTGTACATTTCAATATGTATTATCTTATGTATGTATTACTATAAAAGGAGGTTTTTCAATGCGAGATCTAAAAACATATCTTTCCGTGGCACCGGTACTAAGTACTCTATGGTTCGGTTCTTTGGCAGGTTTATTGATAGAGATTAATCGTTTTTTCCCGGATGCGTTGACGTTCCCCTTTTTTTCATTTTAGTTATTGACGTGGGAAGGAATAAAGAAGATTAGAGATACAATTAAATAAAGCCCCTTCTTTTCTCTTTTTTCCCTAGAAAAAGGGAGGAAAGAGAAAGAATATTACATTCAACAGCTGTGAGAGTCGGGTTCAGGTTGGAATTAAATTAATATGAATTTCTATGTATTAAATTTCTATGGAAGTCGAATACAAACTCTGGTTCTAGGGAAAGCGTATTCTAGACGATAATTATATGAAATACTGTACTGTTGAAATATAGTTTAGAAATCTTTCTATCGTATTTCCTATATTGATTGTAATGAAATCTTGCATAAGAGGATAGCTAGTTACAAATTTTTTCCTTCCTTTCTTCTTTTTCGTTTCGAATTGAAAAAGGAAGAGTTGAGTAAATGAAAAATCCAAAGGAGGTTCATGGCTAAGGGTAAAGATGTGCGAATACCGGTTCTTTTGGAATGTACCGCTTGTGTTCGAAACGGTGTTAATAAGGAATCAACGGGGATTTCCAGATATATTACTCAAAAGAACCGGCACAATACGCCTAATCGATTGGAGTTGCTAAAATTCTGTCCATATTGTAACAAACATACGATTCATGGGGAGATAAAGAAATAGATCGAACGAACCGAGCACCGGCGCCCTTATCTTTCTTACAAGGAAAGGGCAAAAATGACATTATATATATATAACATATTTAACATAGTTAAAGATAATTATAAACAAACCAAATCCTATTTATTTATTCTAATAAAAGATACGGCTGAAATAGGATTTTAGGGATAAGAAATAAACTAACCAAACCATGGAAAAATCTAAGCGAACTTTTCTTAAATCCAAGCGATCTTTTCGTAGGCGTTTGCCCCCGATCCAATCGGGGGATCGAATTGATTATAAAAACATGAGTTTAATTAGTCGATTTATTAGTGAACAGGGAAAAATATTATCTAGACGAGTGAATAGATTGACCTTGAAACAACAACGATTAATTACTATTGCTATAAAACAAGCTCGTATTTTATCTTTGTTACCTTTTCTTAATAATGAGAAACAATTTGAAAGAACCGAGTCGACCACCAGAACTCCCAGTCTTAGAGCCAGAAAAAGATAGGTTTACTCTTTCTTCACTTGAATTCAAATGCCCATCCGAACTCAAACGCGGATTTCTTTTTTGTTGGAAAAATCCAAGAATCCGGATTGAAGTCTCGTGTCGTAAGAAAAAAAAAGAATAATCTGGGAAGAATAAAATTTTTTATTGAACGTGTTGATTCATATTTATTTTGACTACTTTCTGATATTTTATCATATTCTAATTCTATTCATTTTTATTCGATCTTCCCGGAGTTCATTCTCCGGGCAACTCCGTTTAACCGGTGGATTCTTTCCAACCTACTTCTTTTATGATCTCATTGGAAATCATATAAAGACAATTCCTATTTGATATAGCTATTTGTGCAAGTATTTTACGATTAAGAAGCAACTGTCTCTTGTACAGATCATTTATTAATCTACTATAACTATAGCATACCCCCCTTTCACGAATTGCTGCATTTATTCGAGTGATCCACAAACGACGAAAGTTTATTTTTTGCCTATCCCTATCCCGATGAGCCGAAACCAAAGCTCTTATTTTTTGTTGAGTAATAGTTCGAGTAAGTCTTGAATGAGCCCCCCGAAAGCTTGATGCAAATAAACGAATTTTTGTTCTACGTCTCCGAGCGATATATCCCCGTCTAATTCTGGTCATTGAATAAATGAAACTTTAACGAATAACTAATAGATTTCCTTTCTTTCAGTTATTCTTTTGCCCCTTTCCTAGTATATTAATAACAAAACGGATTTTTCCAATGTATAAACTAAAAATTCCAATGGCTTTCGCTACTATAACCTTCCCAACCACGATTTTTTATTTTTTTATAGGCATTTCACCTCGAAATACGAAATTGTACTATACTAGGTTAAAAAAAATAGCAATGATAACTAAATAGTGGATTCCATCGTTTCTATGGTTACTTCTTAAACGGTGAGGTCTTCTCTATACACCGGAGCCCTTACTTCATTTAATCAATGTTATTGCTAACTTGTATAGTTCACATTCTTCGGCTCTACCCATGAATTATCCAGTAATAGGTCTTTCACAACGAGCTCTACCTATACAGTAACGGTATTTAATTATGAAAGTTGGCTGGGTAGCTGACCCTGTTAGTCCGTTCTTGCAAGAGGGGTCTATGTTACTAAGATTTCCTCCGCTTAATGGATAACCATTTGCTACCAATGGAGAATTACTTCTCATCTTGAATTGAGGTGAGTGGTTTTACACCAATAGAAACCATAAATTTCATACACAATAAAAGGGATATGACCCCATTTTCTTATTTTTAGATAGTAAATGTAGTTTGTTTTTCCGTTCTATCCTATTTGATCATTGATATTCGAACATTGTTCTCTTTCCTTTGTTCTAGTTTATGATCTGAACGAGTCGCACATACACCCTAGTACATGTTCCTCGACGTTGAGGGCATCCCCGAAGCGCGGGGGATTTTGTGACATTTCTGATTGGCTGTCTTGTATTTCTAATAAGTTGTTTAATCGTTGGCATGTTGAATCATATACATAATGGGCTGGTTTAGATCGATCCTAACCGTATGATTATGAATGACTTTTATTCAATAGAATAGAATCGATAGATCAATAGAATCATCAATCAATAGATAGTAAATAAATAAAAGTCATAGAATATTAAACGCGGCAGGGTTCATTTTAAATCACGAATTGACGCGAAATTCAGGCTATTTATTGTCATTCAACCGCTACAAGATCAACAATTCCATAAGCTTGGGCCTCTGTTGCTGACATAAAAATATCTCTTTCCATGTCTTCGGATACAACCCAGAAGGGTTTCCCCGTTCTTTGTACATAAACCCTTGTCAGGGTTTCACGTAGTTTCAGCAGTTCTCCCACTTCCAGGATGAATTCTCCCGTTGCTACTTCAGAAAAAGAACCAGCGGGTTGATGGATCATTACCCTGATGATATAAGATAAAAAAGGTTTCTCTATTTCGCATGATGAGGGGAAGATAAAAGAAAGATAAAAGAATAACAAGAAAAAAGATAGAATCGAACAACCGTACGGGCATTATGCATTGCATACGGCTCTACAATAAAATTGACCCTTACCTTCAAAAAAATCGGATCGATCAGACCCCGATCGGTAAATGATCAACTTACCACCCTTCTTTTCGGAGGAATTCAAAAATACTATGATGGCTCCGTTGCTTTCTATATTTATTATATTTTTTTGTATGTGATTTGTCTGTCATTCAGCAATCCCAAGGTTGCTTTTTTGTTTGATCAAATAAACTAAGGAAAAAAGAATCTTGTTTTTTTTTTTTTCGCTCTATACTATAAATATTGTTAAGAGACCTCTGGTGTGAAAAAAGTTTGTGACGCTGAACTGGACTTCCGATAATAAAATAGGAAATACCTTTTTCTCATATTACTCTCTCGATACATAATCTAATGTTTTGAAAACAAAATTTCTCAAAATTTCTTATATCGAATTCAAAGTGCCATGCTATTATTACTTAAATATTCATATTTCATATGGCGAAGGCATAGTCTTCTTTTTTCTCTCAAATAAAAGCCTCATTGGCGCCAAGCGTGAGGGAATGCTAGACGTTTGGTAATTTCTCCTCCGACCAGGATAAAAGATCCCATTGAAGCGGCTGATCCCATGCATATTGTCTGTACATCTGGTTGTACAAATTGCATAGTATCATAAAGAGCCACCCCCGGTATTACCCATCCGCCAGGAGAGTTTATAAACAAATACAGATCTTGGGTATCATTCTCCATACTGAGATATATCATAAGACCAATAAGTTGATTTGAGATCTCGCTATCAACCTCTTGACCTAAAAAAAGTAATCTTTCTCGATAAAGTCGGTTGATTAGGGTCAAATTGTATCCCCCCGGAACCGTACAGGCGCCTTTTGACGCATACGGTTCAAAAAAAACAAAAGAATCAATGTGTAGATTCCTATACTTTTTCTTTTTTCATAGCAAGTTCCTTCTAACTTATAATTATTTCCTTGATTTTTCACTAAACACGAGTTTGTCTTCCTTTCCTTATAACTTAACTATTAACTAGAATAAAAAAAAGAATTCATTAAACTTATCCAACTAACTTTTCATTGATGGATTCTTTCATCGAGATTCAATCCAAATCACGATGTCATTTTCTTGTTCTTAAATGGGCCCCTTTAATCTTTTTAGGTTTATGCTCTACTCCGGGTAAAGATCCGCCCTATTTTTATTTGCACATATAGTACAAATGCTCCCATTACCACTTCTTTTAGTTATCCCTTCTTTTTTTTTTCAATTCACGCATTTCGTAAAATAGTTGAAGGCTTCATACATATTACTCAATTGATTGATTAACAGAAGAGTTTGAAATAACTTCTACTTACAAAAAAGAGATTTCTTTAAAAAAAGGAATCCTTTATCATATAAAATAGATACCACTTGGTTTTTTTAAACGGAGCCTGGATACTTCAATGTAGTAGTTCAACTAAGCCAACCATAAAAAATTGATAATAGTAATTAAAATCCCCCCCAAAAAGTGGATCTAATTGCACTTCACGCTCCAAATTTTTGATGATTCCATTAATCTTTCGTGGGCGAAACAGGGGATATCTCGAGTGGGGAGAAAACGGGAAAATCCCATATGGCCCAATATATCTGACAAGTCGCACTATATGTCAACCCAAGTTGCATCTTCCTCTCCAGGACTTCGAAAAGGTACTTTTGGAACACCAATAGGCATTAAATGAAAGAAAAAAGAACTAAGTACTATATTTTACTTTGATGTGGAAACGTAACAAAGCCTTTATTATTATTATTTTATTATCTTTATAATATAATATTGTATTTTATCCTAATCATATTTTATTTTATTCATAAATAAGAGAAATAGAGAAAGTCAGAAAAAAATACGGTAAAAATATGACAAATAGTGTCCTCTAATGATAAACAAGTATGGGCACATTCGCTCATATAAAATGGCATTAACCCTCCCATTGCGTATTGGTACTTATCGAGTATAGAATAAATCTGCTTCTCTTTGTTCCTACGAACAAAATTGTTCCATTATTACCAACAGATTAGAACAAATATGAACCCTTACGTTGAAATAATCCACTAAATAGGGGGTACATAACATAGTCATAGTCTTTTACAATGCAATAAAGTTACGTAGTGTCTTTTTTCTTTCATAAAGGGGTATTTCCATGGGTTTGCCTTGGTATCGTGTTCATACCGTTGTATTGAATGATCCCGGACGGTTGCTTTCTGTTCATATAATGCATACAGCTTTGGTTGCTGGTTGGGCCGGTTCGATGGCCCTGTATGAATTAGCAGTTTTTGATCCTTCTGACCCTGTTCTTGATCCAATGTGGAGACAGGGTATGTTCGTTATACCCTTCATGACTCGTTTAGGAATAACCAATTCATGGGGCGGTTGGAGTATCACGGGGGGGACTATAACGAATCCGGGTATTTGGAGTTATGAAGGTGTGGCTGGATCGCATATTGTGTTTTCTGGGTTGTGCTTTTTGGCAG